CTTGATCCTTGTGGAGCGAAAAAGGCACTATACTGGAGCTCCACAGAGCTCCTGATAATATCCATAAATGACTTGTTTTTGGTAAGAGACGAACATTACCATATTTATATTCAGGTGCATGGTACACATCGGTACTCCAGTGCATTTCTCCCTCTGAGTCAGAATAAATATGTTTTCGAACTTTCTCTTTAACTTTATTAAAATGAAAACCGAAAGTAGATGTTCCAGCGCGAATCTCCGCAATCACTTGTTCTGATTCTACATATTGATCATTTTGAACTAAAAGAAAACTTTTGGGTGGAATATTCACATTATGTAGAATATCGTGATTCTCAATAGTTACATACAGGTCTGTATAACATAGAAAAGCAGGATGCCCATGACGTGTACGTGTGAAATGAGCCAAATCCTCATTGAATTTGATTTTTCCATTGAAAGGAGCTCGTACATGTTCTGCAGTACCACCTGTGAATACTCCACCGGTATGAAAAGTTCTTAATGTTAGTTGAGTCCCCGGTTCGCCGATTGATTGACCCGCAATAATGCCTACTGCTTCTCCCAATTCGACCAGATCGCCATGAGTGGGACTCTGACCATAACATAATCGACAGATCCAAGATATACTCCTGCAAAGAAACGGGGTTCGAATATATATCGGTTGTGTTCGAAAGGTTATGAATCTAGTGACAAGTCCAATCCCAATATCTTTATTTTGGGCAGCAATGCAACGTGGACCCATATATATATTGTATGCTAATACACGACCAATTAGTGTTTGGATCCAAATCCTTTCCGTCATCCCATTTATAGGACTCACGGAAATGCCTCGGATAGTGCCACAATCTGTTCTACGTACAACAATGTGTTGAACTACTTCAACAAGTCTACGCGTAAGGTATCCAGCGTCTGATGTTCGTACAGCAGTATCCACAACTCCTTTACGGGCTCCGTAGCAGGAAATGATATATTCCGTTAAAGAAAGTCCTTCGCGTAAATTGCTTTGAATCGGTAAATCAATCATTTGTCCTTGGGGATCCGACATTAATCCTCTCATACCTACTAATTGGTGTACCTGAGATGCATTTCCTCTAGCTCCCGAAAAGGACATTATATGGACTGAATTAGAAGGATCAGTCATCCTAAAATTAGGATGCATTTCTTGTCTCAAATATTCACTTGTAGCATACCATATCTCAATGGATTGGCGTAATTTTTCTACTGTGTATACATTCCCGTAATGATGATGCTTTTCTAAAATCAAACTTTGTTGTTCAGCATCTTGGACTAGCCACCCCTTAGAAGGTACTGTTAAAAGATCATCAATTCCTAATGAAATGGATGTAGCAGTGGCTTGCTGGAAACCCAGAGTCTTTACTTGATCCAGGGTGTGCGATGTATATGCCATTCCGAAGTGATCTATTAATCTGCTAATAAGTCGTTTCATGGCAGCCCCATCTATCACTTTATTGTGAAAGAACAGATCAACCCATTCTGCCATAAGTACCTCCATATTCCGCTGAGTAGGATTCGACAATTTGGGTTGGGATTAGTGATTCGAAGACCTCTTTTACTGGATCTCGATTCACGTAGAAATTCAGGAATTCTCATTCCAGTTGAACCGGAGAGATCCAAATTCCCGCGGGTATTCCATAATTACTTAGCTTAGCTTAGGTACCATATGAGTAGGCCCGACAAAACCCCTGTATGGCTTCTTCTATTTCTCGATAAAAAGAAATATGACCAACAGTGGTTCTTTTGTATATACAAAGGATTTCTTTTTTTATACTTCTTACTATTAGACAGTGCCCATAAATTTCATGATAGGTACCCAAAGATTCATATTGAACTTCGATAGGAACTTCTCTTGAGGCAATGACACGTTGATTTAGTCGCCACCGAAGCCACAAAGGACTATCTAAATTGATTCGTTTCTGCTGATAAACTACAAGTACATCATAGGAACTCAAAAAAAAGGGCCCTTTCTCTTTCGTAGTATACTTATAGTTATAATCGTTAACTGTTTCATTTTGATAGTTTCTGCAATTCCATGGATTATACCTATTTGCACAAATACCTCGACGATTCCCGATCGTTAATACATAGAGTCCAATAAGCATATCTTGAGTTGGTACCGAAATGGGGTCTCCAATAGCCGGAGAAAAGAGATTCATATGAGAAAACATAAGTAAACGAGCCTCTGCTTGAGCTTCCAAGGATAAAGGTACATGAACAGCCATTTGATCCCCATCAAAGTCTGCATTGAATCCCTTACGAACTAATGGATGTAAACAAATAGCACGTCCACCCACTAAAATGGGCTGGAACGCCTGTATGCCTAATCTATGCAGGGTGGGCGCTCTATTCAGCAATACAGGATGCCCCTGCATAACTTCTTGAAGTATTTCCCATACAATGGGTTCTTTTTCCCGAATTTTACTTTTAGCAATTCCTATGTTAGAAGCGACATGCCGTCTGATTAAATCACGAATTACAAATGTCT